ATCTCATTGCAAGATTCATCGACTGGAATCCGATTTTATTTCCATTATACTTATTTCCATTTTATTTAGTTAGTAGAACCTTCTAACTATATATTACTCTTCGACAAATTCTCCTGTTTCTCTTGTTTTTTTCTCTAAAGACGGGGAATTCTAAATTAATTACTTATCTTATTTCTTCTTTAATTAATTAGAAATTCTTTAAAGATTTCTATTTTTTTTCTATAAATAAATAGAATCGGGAGGTCTTTATTTTCATTTTTTTTTTTCTTAGTGATTTAGAATACAACAAGTAATCAAATAGAAGAGAATAATAATAATAGTATTAGGATTCGAATCCAGGTGGAGGGGTTTTTCTTGGTTGAATACAGAAAAAGAAGACTACCTTTTTTTGTTGTCCTTCGCTAGGTCGAGGTAAGTAAGGTATACGAAGGAAAAGCCTATTTGACAATGAAAGTGACCAAAGATATTCGTTTTTCAAAAAACTTTAGCTTGTACATAAATACAGCAGGCCTTTCCTAAATCCATGTGAATTCCTCTTCGTAGTTTTTCATTTCACCAGGCCCGTGAAATGAGTTGACTTTCAAAATTCATTAAGATTGGGGATATCAAAAGAAAGGGAGTCTCACTAATTCTTTTATTGTATTGTGGATATGAATATGTAATTCGCCTCCGAAGATTAATGACGAAAGGTTGGTTTGTTTATCTGCAATTGCAAAAATTATCCATTGGATCCATTGATATGCGTTTTTTCTTTCATCTGCTTAAACGATTGCCGTGAGTAAACTTATAGGAATAATTGGATTTCACTTAGTTACAAGCAAGAAATAATAATGAAAAATGCAAATTATACAATTTTTTTTTTGCATTTTTATTAGGGCTATACGGACTCGAACCGTAGACCTTCTCGGTAAAACAGATCAAACTTATTATTATTAAAATGATCTGAACTGTTTCAAAGACCCAACATGCATTTTTTTTGCATTGGGCTCCTTCATTAACTGATATAAATATCAGTTAGTCTGCCATTTTTTTTCTTGACAAAAAAGATAAGGAAATGGCTCCATGTGCTCTGATTCATTATTTGGGAGCATTACCAAAGTGTTTCAAAGGTGGGATTATCTTGACGTAGGTCTGTCTCTGGCCTAGATCAACCTAAGTTAAATGAAGTCTCTATCGTTCTGCTTAAAAAATCAAATATGAAACTTCATACACCTTAAAGTTCATATGACGAAAAGAGATTTTTTTGAGGTCCTTATACTCATTATGCCTAACATTGAATAGACTGGGTATTCACCTTATCAAGATCTCAAATCAATGATGGGGTCTGTTTGGCACCTCCTAAATGGGCGTCCAAATTGGACCGAACCCTTTGTCAGGCTATGGTTCCCTCAAAGTTATGGAGTAAGACATCGATTTCTCAACAAGATAAATTTTTCTGATTGTATGATGAACTCCCTTGAAAAACATTGGCGCGCGTGTAAACGAGTTGCTCTACCAACTGAGCTATAGCCCTTAGTGCTTGTGATACATATTTTATCATGTAGGTAAATTCTTGTCAAGAGAAATATTCCATGATCCAACATCAAGAATCTTTGATCTCTTTGAGTGGTATTCCTTAGATTAGTATTGCTTATAAGTAATATGATATTTATAATCCATCGACAGGATGGGTTTCATTTGGTTCTCTTTGGGATGATAACTGACCTACTTAACTCAGTGGTTAGAGTACTGCTTTCATACGGCGGGAGTCATTGGTTCAAATCCAATAGTAGGTAAAACTTATTAGATACCATTGACTCTGGTATCTAATAAAGTTTACGACCCACCTTTAGTGATATTTATTTTTTGATTTTGTATCTTTTCTATTTCATTTTTAAATTGGAATTTTTGCATCAGAATTGGATTCTGTTTGATTGTATTTGATTGTATTCACCCGACAGAATCTAAATAGGATTAGAAAGAGAACTTCTTTTTATTATTCGAACGTACCAACTAGTTATGAAATCGGATTGCTAGCCTCCATCCGTGTTCTAGCTCGTCGGAGAGCTAGATTTGCCTCAATTTTTTGTCTCCTTCCTTCAGCCTTTTTCACATTAGCTTCCGCTATTTCAAGAGTTTGCTGAGCTTCTTGGGGATCAATGTCACTACCCTTCTCCGCATCATTTACTAAAACAGTGATCTCATTATTTCCTATTCTAGCAAAACCACCCATCAGAGCCATCGTTAACCATTGGTCGTTAAGGCGTATTCTCAAAATCCCTATATCTACAGCTGTGGCAATAGGGGCGTGATTTGGTAATATGCCAATTTGACCACTATTAGTAGATAAAACGATTTCTTCCACTTCTGAATCCCAAACAATTCGATTAGGAGTCAGTACACTAAGATTTAAGGTCATTTCTTCAAATTGCTCTCCATTTCTAAGTTCATAGCCTTCGCGGTAGCTTCATCGATAGTACCTACCAAATAAAAGGCCTGTTCAGGAAGACCATCTAATTCT